AAGAAAATGAAAATAGCTACAAATATGTATCTATTGTATATATGAAGAAAGATAGATGATATTGCAGAGTTTGGAATATAAAGAAGGGTTGGGGGGTCCTACTATATATATGTAATGTCTATGAGTATCAGTCCTTGTGTATGTTTCGAAGAATGGTTCCAGAATACGATTTAATAGTTAATAGAATAAAAAGTGCAGGTGGTTTACGTTATGGAAGAAACAAAAGTATATGTTATTTACTAGTTAGATAGGAATTATCCCTATCTCTTTTTTTCTAGCCCACTTCATTTATATGGAATATGGATTACAATATCAGTCCTTTTTCTATTTTTTCTGTGATTGTTAATTGAATGAAAGAATAGAAGAGTTTATAAACAAGAAAACACAATGACTAAAACCGTATATATCTATTTACATAAAACTCCATTATGGGTAGAAAGAAAGGAAAAACGGTATACGGTATATGGAAGTAGTTCTTAAAATTAAGTAATATTCTGTTGGAGTTTTTAGCTACTTCGACCCGATAGATTTTAGTGATAAGGGTCAATCAAAAAAAAAAGAAGTAAGTAAAATAAGTTTAAGTAAAGTAAAAAAGTAGTGTAGTAAAGTAAATAGTCAAAGTAAAAGTAGAAGTAGAAAAAGAAGTAGATAAAGATTAAGTAGTAATTCATTGGTTGGTTGTATCATTAACCATTTCTTTCTTTTGGTACGAGGAAATTACCATGAATCCACTTATTTCTGCTGCTTCCGTTATTGCTGCTGGATTGGCTGTAGGGCTTGCTTCTATTGGACCTGGGGTTGGTCAAGGTACTGCTGCGGGCCAAGCTGTAGAAGGTATTGCGAGACAACCAGAAGCAGAGGGTAAAATACGAGGTACTTTATTGCTTAGTCTGGCTTTTATGGAAGCTTTAACAATTTATGGACTGGTCGTGGCATTAGCTCTTTTATTTGCAAATCCTTTTGTTTAATTTCATCGTAGAATCGAAATGTAAAAAAAGGGGACTTATTTATTATTTTATTAACTCGTATTTGCCCTTTGCTCCTTCGAATTATATCAACACTTTACTCCTATAACTATAACTATTTATTTTTTTGTCGAAACAAGACTTTTGTAAGGACTTATTTGAGGATAAGGAATTAGCGGATCCACTCGCTTTCTTCCCTTTCGTTCTTAGTTTAGTAAAATTCCATTAAGAATAAGAAATGGAATCTATTTCTATTAATAAAAAAAAAAAAAAAATTCCATTACTAATATACTAATACTAATCCCATTTTAAATAAAAAAAGAAATCGATAAAAAAAAAGGGGGAGGTGAGCGGAGTGATACAAAAAGAACTCTGTTCTTTGTTAGTCCTATCTATAAGAGGGGAGCATATGAAAAATATAACCGATTCTTTTGTTTACGTGGGGCACTGGCCATCCGCTGGGAGTTTCGAGTTTAATACCGATATTTTAGCAACAAATCCAATAAATCTAAGCGTAGTGCTGGGTGTATTGATTTTTTTTGGAAAGGGAGTGTGTGCGAGTTGTGTATTTCAAGAATAGGTTGGATTTCACCGGCTGCACTTTCTTTATATTTATGTATTCTTTTTTTATTTTTTTAGCTTTATAGCAGAAATAGGAAAAAGGGTGCACAATCTCGACGAATTACTTCGTAATTGGATTTCATTCAGAAATCATATCTAAGAACCATAGCATTTCGTGACTAATTGGTAAATGAACTTTGATTCTCTATCAACCAATAATGTTGAGGTCTTTTACATGGTTAAAGATAAATTGTTTGAAGTCCAGGCACAGCATACCATGGTACTCTTTCTACCGCTACGTTAGTACCGAAATGTTTTTAAAATGATAAAAAAATGAATAATTGGGAATTTATCCGATGTAGAATACTCATATGGATAAATTTATTTGAACCATTTACAGGTACAGGAAAGATGGGTATCTCCCCCCCCCTTTTTTTTATCCACTGCCGAATCGACGACCTATGTATTGTAACAAAAAATATAAATTTTTGGAATTTTTTGTATGAAAAAATAAATCTCATTACTCATTATAATAATAAAATAATAATGAGAATGAAGTTCAGAATTTTAAATATAAATTCTAAAAATAAGAAATTAGAATAAATTAGAATATTATTCTATTTTAGAATTATATTTTATTTTATTTATTATATTATAAATTAGAAATATAAAATTTCTATTATAAATTTATATTTCATATTTTTATTTATATTTAATATATTGAATATTTTTATATATTTATTATTTATATTTATTATATTTATATTATTTATTATTATATTATTTATATAATTCTTATTAGTTATTAATTATTATTTTAATAATTTTTTTTATATATTATATATTAATTATATATTATTTTATATTTCTATTATATATATTATATATTATAATTTATAATTATATTAATTAATTAATTATTATTTTATTAAATTTTATTAAATTATTAATTTATTATTTTATATTTCTATTAT